AGCTTGAAGAATTCCCAAAGGCCCAGCGTATTCAGGTCCAATACGTTGTTGTATCCCTGCAGATATTTCTCTTTCTAACCAAACAATTACTAGTACACCTATTGTGATTCCTAATACAGGAGTAAAAATAGGGACAAGTATCCATATGATCGCATAGACCTCTTTTAAGGATTCCAATCTAGAAAAAGAATTGATAGCTTGTACTTCTGTTGTATCAATTATCATTTTAACGATCAACTTCTCCCATAATGATATCTATGCTACCTAGTATCGTCATAATATCAGCCAATTTCATTCTTTTAACTAACTGAGGAAGAATTTGCAAATTGATAAAACCCGGTGGTCGGATTTTCCATCTCCAAGGAAAAACACTCTTATCTCCTATCAGAAAAATTCCCAATTCTCCTTTTGGGGCTTCAACTCTCACATAAAGTTCTTGTTTCGACAATTCAAAAGTCGGAGAAGGCTTTTTACTAATGAATCTGTAATCAAAATCATTCCATTCGGGATCCCTTATTCTATCAAAGCGTCGGATTTCTAAATTTTCATAGGGCCCCCCCGGAATTCCTTCTAAAGCCTGTTGGATAATTTTTATGGATTCTGTCATTTCACTGATTCGTACTAAATAACGAGCTAATGAATCCCCTTCTTTTTGCCATTGAACCTCCCAATCAAATTCGTCGTAACACTCATAATGATCAACTTTACGAAGATCCCATTGTATTCCGGAAGCTCGTAGCATTGGTCCTGATAAACCCCAATTTATTGCCTCCTCTCCACCAATAATGCCTACTCCTTCAACTCGTTCTAAAAAAATAGGATTCCGTGTAATAAGCTTTTGATATTCAGCAACCCCTGTTAAAAAATAATCGCAAAAATCCAAACATTTATCTATCCATCCATGAGGTAAATCAGCAGCTACTCCTCCGATACGAAAATAATTATGCATCATTCGCATACCGGTGGCGGCTTCGAATAGGTCATATATCAATTCTCTTTCTCGAAAAATATAGAAGAAAGGGGTCTGTGCGCCAATATCCGCCATAAAAGGGCCAAGCCATAACAAATGTGAGGCTATACGACTTAACTCCAACATAATGACTCTGATATAGCTGGCTCTTTTAGGTACTTGAATATTGCCTAACTGCTCTGGTGCATTTACAGTTATTGCTTCTGTGAACATAGTAGCTAAATAATCCCAACGTGTGACATAAGGCAAATATTGTATAATTGTTCGGTTTTCCGCAATTTTTTCCATCCCTCTGTGTAAATAACCCAATATTGGTTCACAGTCAATAACATCTTCACCATCTAGAGTAACAATGAGTCGAAGAACACCATGCATTGATGGGTGGTGAGGACCCATATTGACTATCATGAGGTCTTTTCTTGTAGCTGGTGCAGTCATAGGTTTTTTCCTGATTCATTCTTCCATGAATTGCTGAAAGCGAAAAGAAGTTCATCAAAATTGAAACGAGTAATTCAAAATGACTCTTCAAATTAACGAGTTTTTGTCTCTCGAATATCCAACTGGCTAATTAATTCTTTATAACGTACTCTATTTTTTTTTGACAAATAAGCCAACAGCCGTTGACGTTTTCCCAGAATTTTCCGCAGACCTCTCTGAGATAAATAGTCTTTTTTGTGCAATTCCAAATGTGAAGTAAGTCTCCGTATCTTATTGGTGAAATTGACTACTTGAAATTCAACAGACCCCTTGTTTTCTTTGTTTTCCTCTTGCAAAATAATTGAAATGAATGAATTTTTTATCATAAAAGAATTTCCCCTTCCCTTTTTTACAGATATGAATTTGATCGATTAGTAATAATAATACCAGTCATTTTAATGTAGTATACACAAGAATCTGAATTTCTTTATGGACTCCTCATTTTTTCAATTAAAAATCAATTCAAATGAATCAATCTAATTTGGAATTTGATTCCGATAGGGATACAAAAGGACGGTTCCTTTTTATACTCACAAAAGCGAATAATTTAGACCTAAAATTAGGAAGATTCTTTTAATTGATTTGTCGATCTACTTGATACGGCATTGACTTAGTATTGTAGTATCATATATCAAACTGGGATATAAGACAGGGCATATGTGCAACTGTTTGCTTTCATATACCATATCTGGTACAGAATATAGAGGTCAAAATTGACCATCAACGAATTTTTAATGTGGATACATATATATCCTTAACATACTGAAACGGCTGCCATTATTGGTATCAAACCAATAGCGATTCATACAAGCTAAATCTTCTAATCGATAATTAGGCCAAAGAAAGAACTTTAATTTAATTAATTCATTTTTTTCTCTATCAAGATGTTTACTTTCATCCAAAAATTGACCCCAGTTTTTTATGTTATTCTCGTTGCAAAATACTGGATTTCTATCCACACCATTCCTATTCTTTGAATTGAAAGAAATTAGAATTCTTAATTCTCTACGACGTCTAGACGATAAAATCTTTTCAGGAACAAGCAAATCATAATGATTTTTGTCTCGATTTTCCGTTATTCTTTGATGTCTTGGAATGGACTCATCCAAATTCTTCTTATCAACATATCTTTGTTCTCGGTATCTTTGATGAGTTTGATGCTTACTCTTATGAACCAATGAAATACCTAGGGTTTGATACATAATAAATTTTCCATAATTTTTTATAGACAGACGAACGGGTTCGATAATCAATACTCCTTTTTTCATCAATTCTGTAAGAGTTAAATTCTTCTGAATCATCATTATATCTAGACTTATTTCTCTTCTTTGAATAGAGGATATAGTAATTTTTCTTGGATTTATCAGTCTAAGCAGGAGACAATATACCTTGATATTATTGATCATTCTTTGATTCAAAGCATCGTCCCATCTCAATTGAAAAAGAAAATACCGTTTCAGGAAGAAATCCAGTTCTGCTTTCGTGTTGCTCTTGTATTGTTTTTGATTTTTACCTTTTTGCATGGTCGATTCCACATAATCTTCTTCAATATCTTTTTGTTGGTTTGAGAGAACGGATTCAAGATTTCCGTGGTTTTGTGCATCTGATCCAAGATCTCCTTGGCCTGCGGGTTCTTTTTCTTCTTGATTTCGATTCTTTAATTGAAAAGATTTTTTTTCATTCGCGGGTCTAAAAAAATTCCCTTTTTGCTTTCTATTGATCTTTTTATTTTCACTAACATTTTCATTTATATTTAAATTGGAAAGAAGTAATTTGCTTGGTATAATCCACGGTTTCATTTTATATGCATTATAAAGTAGCACAAATTCTGGGAAGAACCAAAGTTCCAGATTCGATATGGGGCGGTTTAGTATTTCTTCATTCATTTCCATCCAATCAAAAAATCTGTTTTTGTAATTGGGTGGCTTAATTTCTGGATCTTGATGAATTGTAAGATAAAAAAGATCTTGCTTATCAATTTTATCAATTATTTGGTAATTATGAGTCCCAATCTTCATATTTTTATTACTGTTGGGATCGGTCTTGATCCAGGCCTCAATATCGACTTTTTTTCTAAGAAAAAAATTGAGCATTTTCCAATCAAAATATTTTCTATCTGGATTTTTTTCCATATACATAATATCACTCTTTCCTAGATAATTATGGATAGGAATATCCCCTAGTATATCAAATAATTTTTTTTTATGTGTGGTGTAATTATAAGAAATCTCTTGGTTCTTATTTACTTGTAATGGTGATCCATAAATATATGAGTCTTTCTTAGTTTCATAATTAATAGATTTATATGAGAAAAGATCATATCTATAGTATTTTGAAAAATTATCTTTTTGGTTTGGTAATGAATATACTTCAGAATATTTTTTATTTTTGTAATGAAGTAATTGGTCTTTTTCATATGAATCCCATTTTTTTAAATCTTTCGTTTGAGCCGTACGATGTTCATTGACTCTATTTCTCCATTTTTGTGGTATTAATCTAGACCATCCAATCTGAGATAAACCATATTGATAATGACCTCTTAACCAGTTTTTCCATTGATTCGTTCCATAACTTTGAAGTTTCTTATGACTTAATTCGGAATGAAATATTCCTTGTATTCCAAAAGAATCCTTTATTGCAGTTTTAAGAAAAAAAGACGTTCCATGATATTGAAGAACAGATCTTAACTTATACAAATTAAGAATTGGGGTTTGTGATAATTTGTAAAATACATATGCTTGCGACAAGGAAGATAAGTCACAAAAGATATGTGAATTCGTCTTACCATTAGTAATATTATAAGGTGACCTTTTTATAGTCGAAATAAATCGAATTGTATTTTGATTTGTTTTATTAATTCTTTCTTGATTTGTTTCATTATTGTAAATGTATTTATCACTAATTTTTTTTGTTGATTCAAGAAAAAGTTGTGTATTGATTCTGGGAATATTAATGATACCTAAAAAAATATCTATGTATATTTTTTCAATGAAAAATTTGATAAAATAATGTAATTTACTGCTTAATCGAGCGTTTCTTCTTTTTAATATTTGCCAAATATTTTTTGGTGATTGTAAGTCTACATTATAACTTGTTTTGTTAGGACTACTATTTATTCCTGGAGTTACTTTTTTTTTCTCTTTTGTAATTCTTTCTATTTGATTTCTGATTGTGCTTGTTCTATCAGTCAGATTCTTCATTTTTTTTTCTGTCAGTGAATAATTTGTCCAATCTGTAGATCGAATTTGACTAAATGATTCAGGAATTATCTGATTGTTGATTATAGAATCTTTTTCTTTTTTAGTTTCACTTGATTCATATACTTCTACTTCTCTCAATCTAAATAATAGAATTGGATTTACTTTTGAGAGTTCTTTTATTATTTTTTTTAGAAATAGAAGGTTTTTGATAACCCATTTTTTTGTTTCTTTTGAGCCTTTTAGAAAGAAATTTGTTCGTCCTTTTAAAACTCTTAGAACTAGAAAATCCTTCTTTTTCACTTTTCCAATTTTTTTTTCTAGTTCCTTAAAAACGGGCTCAAAAAAGGAAGATC